ACCCGACGATTTTTTCCAGGAAATCCCCAACGAAAGATACACACTATTCCGTCTTTTCTATCAAATCGATCATAACCACTACCTACATTCCACGAAATTGTGCACCACAAATAGGAGCTAATAAAAAGACCCGCGATGCCATAGAAAGACATCACAATTCCTTGTGGAAAAAAAACTATTTCCTGAGACGGAAATAAAGATATCAAATTTCTACCAAGATAACTCGAGGTTCCAACCAACAAGAATCCTAATGAACCTAAAAAAAGGATAACAGCCCAGCAGAAATTACTTGTTTTTCGAGCCCCCGTTATAGGTTCTATCCATATATGTTCTGATCGACAACTCATACTTGATCCAGTTGCTTTTTTTGGAATTGAGAGAATACCCCAAATGAATTTGACTTTAGTCCTTTTGTTTCCGAAGTAACTCGCATCAACTAGCACTAGTTTGATGTGAACCTTTAGGAGTAATTCATTAAATTGGTTAGATCTAAACTAAACCTTCGTATGATCTCACTAAGGATAGCCACATACATATAGATAGACCAACTTTACAGTTCAGCCATCCGTCGATTCGGGTCTATTTGAAAATATCTAGAATCCATTTACCCCTATAGCATTTTATGGCGACATAAGAGTTTTTCGGCGGAAGCCGCTTATACCATATTTTGCTAAATAGATATCTGTGTTATGATACAAGCGTCAGTTTTGAAAAAAAAAATAGATGAGATTTTGCCCCATCGGCTCTAAACAATCTTGTTTTTTTGAACATGAAGAAATAAAGAAGCTATTGCGATTGCCGGAAATACTAGGCCCACTAAAGGCACGAAAACAGAGGGAAAGTTAAAAGTTGTCATAGAATGGGTACCTCGATTTACTATTTGTACCTGTTATTAGATTTTATATTTATTATTTATAATATAAAGATATCTTATTATATATAAAGATATCTTATTATAATTTGATAATTCTAAATTGGAATTATTATTACTTAATATCTATTAAGTTATAGATCTAAGTATCTATCTAAGTGAGTATATAATGTAGTTTTTCATCTTTCTACATGAAAGATTGGAAAGAATATGGATGAGATATTATTTTCTTCGTTTTTTGCTCTTGTCTTCGAATTTCATTTACTAAGAATAAGCAAAAAGTTTCTTAAAAATGAATGAGATTCTCATTATATTTTATATTGAAGGGTTTGTTAGAATCCCATCCAGCAGGGATTCTTAGTCAAAATAGGATTATCGTAAGATATAGAAAGATAAAAAATTCTATATTTTCTAGATTTTAATTATATATGACGAGAAGAGGAGATTTTTTTATTTGCCTAATTTCACGAAAATAAGAATTTCATCTTTTATCTTGTTAATAGAGGCTTCTTGATCAATAATCAGGAATATAGAGAAATATAGAAAAAGGGGCGGATTTTCTGTGACTTTTGATTCTTTATACCATTAGATCTTAGGTCAACAAAGAAAACCCCATTCGTCTAATTTTGACTTGAATTCCGATAAACTAATTACTTGTTTGCTCAAAATAATTCAACTTAATGTTCTAATTTTGATTCAAAGGAAAGAAAGTGTGGAGTTGAAATAACTCACTCAGAACGCTTTTTAAAGGATTACGTGGTACGATTAGATCCAATAAGCCCTTCTGGAATAAATACTCAGCCAATTGTATACCCTCGGGTACTATGTTATTCAATGTTTGTTCAATTACTCTTTTACCCGCAAAGGCAATGTAGCAATTGGGTTCGGCAATAATGATATCGCCCAACATACCAAAACTAGCTGTCACCCCACCGGCAGTAGGAGATGTAAGGATTGTTACATAGAATAACTTTTTATTGAATTGATAATCATATAAAGCAGAAGATATTTTACCCATTTGCATCAAGCTCAAACTTCCTTCTTGCATGCGTGCCCCTCCGGAAGCACACACTATAATAAGAGGTAGAAATTCTTTAGTAGCGTATTCAATCAAACGGGTAATTTTCTCCCCGACTACGGATCCCATAGTACCCCCCATAAACGTAAAATCCATAACCGCAATTGCTACGGGAATACCGTTTAGTTGTCCTATGCCTGTTTGAACAGCATCGGTTAATCCTGTCTTTCTTTGATAAGAATCGATATGAGTTTTATAATTATAATTAAAAGCATCCTCCTCCTCCGAATGAAATTCAAGGGGATCCGTAGAGACCATGTCTTCATCCATAGGCTCCCAAGTACCCGGATCGATCGAAAGTTCGATTCTATCTGAACTACTCATTTTCAAATGATATCCACATTGTTCACAAAGATTCATTTTTGATTTCAAAAATTTCTTATAATTTAATCCATAACAATTTTCGCATTGAACCCACAAATGCCTGTATTTTTGAGCGACATCCAGATCAGTAGAACTTTCTGGTATAGTTTGATCACTGGTTCTGGCATCCTCGTTTTTACTACTATTTCCACTTTCACCACAAATGGAACTAGAAATGTAATTGTTAC